TACTAGTTTCGGACCATGGATCGAGCCAAACAACTCTTTCTACCCATCATCCTGTATATTGTCCTTTTCGTTCTGTGTTGGAAAAGTTAACTATATTAAATTAATAGACGATATTAAAAAAAAAATTAGGAGACAACAAATCCTTTTTTGATGCTAATTTGACACGACATAGAAATCACTCTTTTAGAATTGAAAAACGGGGTTTTATAATTAGTGAAGTGATCTTGGATTCCTACAAAATAGAATCCTTTTTTTCATCACTCGTTTATGTATGACCTTTTTTATAGTAGTTAAATTAGTTAATAATGATAGAGTCATTGCTTCTATGAAGCTTATTTTGTTTTGATAGGAAATGAAAAAAAAAATATTCACAAATGATTTCGAATGACTATTCATCTATTGTATTTTCATGCAACATAGGGAGCAAGAAAGCTATATGGAAAAATGGTGGTTCAATTCGATGTTGTCTAACGAGGAGTTTGAACACGGGTATGGGTTAAGTAAATCAATGGACAGTCTTGGTCCTATTGATGAAAATACCAGAAGTGAAGACCTGGTTTTAAATGATACGGATAAAAACATTCATCATAAGGGGGGTGGTGATAGTGACAGTTACATTTCTAGTTACAGTAATCTGGATCATTTTTTCAGTGTCAAGGACATTTGTAATTTTATCTATGATGACACTTTATTAGTTAGGGATAGAAATGGTTATTCTTACATATACTTTGATATTGAAAATCATATTTTTGAGATTGCTAATGATCATTCTTTTCTGAGTGAACTAGAAAGTTATTTTTATACTTATAAGAATTCTAGTTATCTGAATAATGGATCTAAGAGTGACGATCATTATGATCGTTACATGTATTCAACTAAATATAGTTGGAAGAATCACATTACTAATTGCATTGACAGTTATCTTCATTCTAAAATTTGTATTGAGAATTACATTTTAAGTGATAGTGACAACTACAGTGACAGTTCTAGTTTTATTTGTGATGAAAGTGGAAATAATAGTAGTGAAAGCGAGAATTCCAGTATAAGAACTAGCACGAATGGTAGTGATTTAACTATAGAAGGTTCTAATAATGATTCCGATGTAACTCAAAAATACAGGCATTTATGGGTTCAATGCGAAAATTGTTATGGATTAAATTATAAGAGATTTTTTAAGTCAAAAATGAATATTTGTGAACAATGTAGATATCATTTGAAAATGAGTAGTTCGGATAGAATCGAACTTTTGATTGATCCAGGTACTTGGGATCCTATGGATGAAGACATGGGATCTCTGGATCCCATTGAATTTAATTCGGAAGAGGAACTTTATAAAGATCGTATCGATTCTTATCAAAGAAAGACAGGATTAACGGAGGCTGTTCAAACGGGCATAGGTCAGCTAAACGGTATTCCCATAGCAATTGGAGTTATGGATTTTCAGTTTATGGGGGGTAGTATGGGATCCGTAGTAGGGGAGAAAATCACTCGTTTGATCGAGTATGCTACCCATCAATTTCTACCTCTTATTTTAGTGTGTGCTTCCGGAGGGGCACGCATGCAAGAAGGAAGTTTGAGCTTGATGCAAATGGCTAAAATATCTGCTTCTTTATATGATTATCAATCCAATAAAAAGTTATTTTATATATCCATCCTTACATCTCCCACTACTGGTGGAGTGACAGCGAGTTTTGGTATGTTGGGGGATATCATTATTGCCGAACCCAATGCCTACATTGCATTTGCAGGTAAAAGAGTAATTGAACAAACATTGAATAAGACAGTACCCGAAGGTTCACAAGTAGCTGAATATTTATTCCATAAGGGTTTATTCGATTCAATCGTACCACGGAATCTTTTAAAAAGCGTTCTGAGTGAGTTATTTCAGATCCACGCTTTCTTTCCTTGGAATCAAAATTCAATCAAGTAGAGCCTTAAGTTCAATTATTTGATTTGTAGAAAATAATAAGTAGTTTGTTTATCGGAATCAAAAGAAATATGAAGTTTTGTTTGGTGATATTAGTAAGATTGAGTTGTATTAAAGAATCAAAAGTATCATTCTTTTTCTCAAGATCTTTTTTTCGAGACTAGATTTCTGATTCCGAATTAGGAAGTTTCAATCAACAAGATCTTCAAGGATGAACTCTTCCTTTCTCGAAATTAGGCTAGGCAAATAAAACGAATTTCATGTTCTCTTCTTTGATGGTATATATCAATCAAAAAGACATATATCTTTTTGTATATTTCTAAATCTCCCGAAAGTCCTCATTATTGACTACGAATTCCTGTTGAATCGGATTCTAACAAATCTTTCGGGAATTTGTAAGAAACTCTTTTTCTTGAGTCAATTTTTATTAATAAAAAATAAGTTATCATATATTTCATGTAGAAAAATGAAAATCAAGGCTATTGGAGTCATTGCTTTGCACTTCATTATATACATATACTCACATATGATATATATCATAATAGGTAAAAATATTCAATTGATGAGGTACTACTCCCATGACAATTCTAAATTTACCTTCTCTTTTTGTGCCCTTAGTGGGCCTAGTATTTCCGTCAATTGCAATGGCTTCTTTATTTCTTCATGTTCAAAAAAACAAGATTTTTTAGACTCGATGAGACCAAATTTCATTCCTTTTTTTGAAGACCTTGTTAGACTTGGATTATAACACAAATATTTAGTGGAATATGGATTATCATAAAGATACCGTTATTAATAATGTCGGTGAATGTCTGAAGAAGGTTATGTGTAATCTATAGATCTCTCTATAATATATAATGTGTTTTTTGAAGTAGATGTTATTTTTTTTTAGTTCGATCGAACGAATTTGATGTTTGATGAATGATTCCTAATAGAATCATAAAAGGTTCACATCAAGTGCGAGTTGATGAGAGTTACTTCGGAAACAAAAAGAAAATGAATTTCATTTGTTGGGTTACTCAATTCTAATAAAATGCAATTAGATCTAGTATGAATTGGCGATCAGAACGTATATGGATAGAACTTAGAACAGGTTCCCGAAAAACAAGTAATTTCTGTTGGGCCTTTATCCTTTTTTTAGGTTCATTAGGATTCTTATTGGTTGGAACTTCCTGTTATCTTGGTAGGAATTTGATATTTTTATTTCCGTATCAGCAAATCATTTTTTTTCCACAGGGGATCGTGATGTCTTTCTATGGGATAGCAGGTCTCTTTATTAGCTCCTATTTGTGGTGCACAATTTCATGGAATATAGGTAGTGGTTATGATCGATTCGATAGAAAAAAAGGAATCGTGTGTCTTTTTCGTTGGGGATTTCCTGGAAAAAATCGTCGCATCTTCCTCCGATTCCTTCTGAAAGAGATTCAGTCCATCCGAATCGAAGTGAAAGAGGGTCTTTATACTCGTCGTGCTCTTTTCCTTTGTATGGAAATCAGAGGCCAAGTGGCTATTCCCTTGATTCGTACAGATGCGAATTTGACTCCACGAGAAATTGAACAAAAAGCCGCGGAATTGGCCTATTTCTTGCGTGTACCAATTGAAATGAACTGAAGGAAGGAATGTTATTATTTTTTCTAAGCAGCAAGGGGAAAAAAAAGGAATCTTCTTTTTTATTTCTTTTTATAACACAACTTAACTGAAGTTTTTTCAGAGCGCTCATTTCTTTGATCATCACAATCTTTTTCAGAAATTTCCCTCAATTTACTAATTATGGCTGGAAAAGCATATTTTTTATTTGTTCATTCTAGGACTTTGATTCGATTTCTGTATGATTTCTAGATTAAAAGACTAATCGCTGAATCACAAATCAATAAAGGAATAGATTCATGGGCTCGAAGGGTGTAATCTCGGACTTGATCTCGAAGATCGTATAGAGTCGATGAAAGAGGTGGAGTGGGTTCATTAACTAACAGATTAAAAATGGAAAAGAAAGCATTTATTCACATTCTATATCTTGTATCTATTGTATTTTTGCCCTGGTGGATCTCTCTTTTATTTAATAAAAGTCTTGAATCTTGGGTTCGTAATTGGTGGAATACGAGACAATCCGAAAATTTTTTGAATGATATTCAAGAAAAGAGTATTCTAGAAAAATATATAGAATTAGAAGAAGTCGTCCTGTTGGACGAAATGATAAAGGAAGATCCGAAGACACATCTACAAAAACTTCATAATATTGGAATACACAAAGAAACGATTCAATTGATCAAGATGCATAAAGAGGATCATATTCATGCAATTTTACACTTCTCAACAAACATAATATCTTTCGTTATTCTAAGTGGTTATTCAATTCTGGGTAATGATAATGAAGAACTTGTTCTTCTTAACTCTTGGGTTCAGGAATTCCTATATAACTTAAACGACACAATAAAAGCGTTTTCTATTCTTTTAGTAATGGATTTATGTATCGGATTCCATTCGCCCCATGGTTGGGAACTAATGATTGGCTCTGTATACAAAGATTTTGGATTTGTTCAGAATGATCAAATTATATCTGGTCTTGTTTCCACTTTTCCAGTTATTTTAGATACAATTTTTAAATCTTGGATCTTCCGTTATTTAAATCGTGTATCTCCGTCACTTGTAGTGATTTATCACTCAATGAATGACTGAAAAACGATCCACTGAGAGTCAGCCAATTATAATGTTTGTTACTTTGTTGTATACATAAATCAAGCATTCCAAATCGTGCTTACTTGATTATTTAATAAAAAATTTTACCACTTATTCAAGGGATTCCTCCGATATTCCAGTACAATTTTTCCAGTATAAAATCATAGAAGATATAGATAGGGAATTATACTAATAAGAAGGACCTATCCAATTTATTGTAGAAATTGTCTCGGGATCAATGATTGAACCATGCAAACTAGAAATCATACCTTTTCTTGGATAAAGGAAGAAAGTACTCGATATTTTTCCGTATTGCTCATAATCATATATCTAATAACTCAGGCATCCATTTCAAATGCATATCCCATTTTTGCACAGAAAGGTTATGAAAATCCAC